TGCGCTTTGCTGATTTCTTTCTCAATCCTGAATCCGAACTTGCAACTTTCATCACGAAAGACGCTTTCTCAGTATCTATTCAATTCGGACTTCATGCTCACTTCAGAAATGAAGCTAATAAATAAGGCCTAAAGCTGAGCGACGAGTCCACTGGCATGAGAATCAAGCGAAGTAGAGCGATAAGCACACTATCGATTGATCCAAAGAAGCTTAACGACAACTTCCATTCCTGGCCCAGAAGGGAAGGAAAGAGACGAAATCCCTTGCTCCATCAAAGGAAGCTAATGGGCCGCCCTTAGAAAACCATGAATCTTAACCCTAGTGAAGGTAGTCGATGAGAGGAATAGGTGGTTTCCAAAGGATAGAGTAATTTTATATGACGCTCTATCTGTATTGGATGGATGCCTTAGCTGTGGGATAGAAGGCTTTTCTTTCAAGTCTTCTTTTCTTTGATCGCCCTTTGTAGTTAGTCTAGGGCCTTGACTTGAACACTTCGCTGAAATCATGTAGAAGAGGTCATCCCTTAGTGGACTGATTCAACCTTGTAGCATATCTTGCAGCCCTTAGACCGGTCTCCCCTAATTCATGCCTTCCTTCAAGGCCTATTCTTTTGGATATCCTTGTTCCCCTCTTTCCTGGAACATCCTTTTCTTCTGATTGATGGGACTTCTGTCTTCAATCCCTTGACCTAACCTCTCCTTGACTTGCCGCAGCCAAGTCTTCCCCAACCTCTCCTGATGTTCTTGGTGAGCTAGCCTGTCATCCACCGCCCCAACTGTGATGGTCCCCTTCGGCTAGTTCTTTCACAAGTGACCCTGTCTTCCATCTGCTTCTTCCTCCTAAGGCTTTTTTCCCCCTAGCCAAGTGGTTCTGTCTTTCTTCTAGTAGGTACTCTAGAGGTCTTCAGCCCCATGTTCCACAGATGGACAGCCGGGACAGGACCGGGTTCTATCTCATGATGCTGCTGCTACGTTCATTTGGTCGAGCAAGGTCTTCCCTTGGTATGGCTGGCTCTTCTTGATCTTGAGGTCATGGGCCGTAGGGAGAGGGGTTCAAGATGCCCTCGTCTAAGTCTGTCTATTTCTTTCTTTGCTTTAGGAGCTCGTAGGTCTCAAGGGTTGTTTTCCAACTCGACCGGAGGACTCTGTTGAGATGTCAACTGCTAAGGGAACGTCTTCCGGATCGATCGAAGAGGGAGGTGAAAAGAAGAAGTTTAGTATATCATAGCTGACCGCAGGTTGGATAATCTCCGCTTGCCCTGTTGAAACCTCACCCTATGTCAGCAGTGAAGTCTTGCTCGTCGAAGACGTAGAAATGAAACTGTGTAGATAGAGGTGAAGGTTACAAAATGAACAACTTATCAATCCTCGTAGTCGATTGTTTTTGTGGAAGATGTACCCCGGCCCTGTATCATGAACACATGAAGGGTACGGCATCGGGTCAAATAGGAAGAATTCTCCAAACACGAAAATCCTCGTTGGACGGAAAAAGGAAGGCGAAAGCCTATCTATAACTAGGGACCGCCAACCCAGACTTTGATCAACAATAGGCCAACTGCTGATTCTGGTAGTGAAAAGAAAGCCCATACCTAACTCGCTATGCTTACAGCTTGGCACGGTCCCGTGCTATGCTACGAGATTCGAAATACCCTTCCTCGCCGCCACCTTCCTTCTGAGCCAGCCCGATTGGAATCTTTTACACTTTCGTTATCTTTCTTTTATTGATCCAGCCTATACCTATTTCCTCTTGCTTCGTGCGGCCGGGCCAGGCCTTTACCTCATAGAACAGAAATCCTGTTTAGGAATCTAGCAGCCATCAAGACTGAAGGCGAGTCAAGAAGGAACGGAGAGTTTACAATTCACAACCTGGCATCCCACACAGAAGACGATTTTGATTTGATAGCAGACTTTCTTTTGTGCCAAAGGGAGTTAGAATGTGCTTTGGTTCACGTATATCCCTATATAGATATAGATAGGCTCTGTAGTCGGGCTTAAGCCAGTTTCACCGAGGGTTTAAGCAGTGATTAGGTACGAGCAATAGTCTGATTAGGATTCTGCTGGAACTGCGCTCTCTATTAAGAGCAGAAAAGACTGATCACTAAAGAGATACACTGATTTTTTTAGTGTGTAGTTCCTTTGTGCCCAGAGGACTTGAAAGAGCTTCCTTAGGATTCTACCTCAATTCAAAGTCGTAAGTCTTTCGCTTGCCAACTTAGGAGTACGGGGCTCGTTGGTCTTGGTTTCGATTCCAGAGATCGAGATTCGAATTAGCTCTTTTCGAACTAAAAAGAAAGTGAGGTGAGTGAGCAAGCAACTTCCTAAAAAATGGAAAGAAAGGAGAGTTCTTTCACTTCCGGGAATTAAGTAGAGGATCCCGGCTTCCCTATCTGATGATTAGGATGATGCCTGAACTGGAACTGGTGGAATCCCTACTAGTCACCGATGTTGGTGCCTTTTCTGCTCTTGTCGGAGTAGCTACTCTTGGTGCTTTTGGCTTAAGGAAGCAAGTAAGCTGAGGGAGTTCTGTGGTGAAGGACTACGCGCTGCTAATGTCAAAATTCGGTCGGTCTTCAAGTGAGTGAGTGAGATGAGGAGTGAAGAGATTCGGGTTAGCCAAGTACCATCCATTTAGCTATCGGACGATGTGATCGTCCGCCCATTATTTATTCTTCACCCCGCTTCTGGTCTTCCCACATGCAACTGGTATGCGGTAAGACAAGTCTTCATTCTACGCGGGTTAGAATATGCTCTTCCTTATGTTAGCAAGAAAGATCTATCTGACTGACAGGGATTCACTTTCGAGTTATGTAAGGTTCTCCTTTGTGACCTCAGTCCGAGAACATCCCATCCTCCGCAACAGAAGACTATTTGGCAGAAACAGCCTATTTTGGAAAAGATCCTATGTTAGCGTTAGGAGACATCAGATGAGTATTAAGTGGCAGCGGGTGATGAAGCTATAGCGGACTCCCTTTCGTCTTCCAATGACGCGAAAGAAACGGTCTCCTATACAGCAGCAAATTCAAGTAAATTAGAAGATTCCGCGATATTATTATATAATATAAATACACTGACTATTTTGGTTCTAGGATATTCCCATTCTTCTCCTTCCAAGTGAGTTATATGCAAGGCCTTTTTTTCTTCTCTTGTCGCAGGAGCGCAGTCTTCCTTAATAAAAAACTTTATTTCTTGCTAACTTCAGTCAAGAGCTGAATTTCTGACTCGAAAAGTGACTCACGAGCCTATTTACGTGGTGGAAAAGTCCCCGTCTCCCCCCTTCCAATATCAAATTCTCAATTACATTACAGAAAGAGAAAAAAGAAGGGCAAAGACCGACGAAGTAAAGTATGCCAAAGGCCCGTTACAGAACAACAAGACTAGGGGCTGCCTCTTGATCTTGAACGCAAGAAAGACCACTGTCGTTCGCGCGCCTAATTCCTCTCCAGAGGCCAACTCCCATTTTCATAGAACTAGGGGAGGGTCAGTTCCTCCGTCGGAGCTATTCAAGACTATCATTGTCCACTAGAATTTGTCGTTCTCTCGCTAATGGATTGAATATTCAATAATAAATCTTGAATTGAAGCTTTCAAACTTTAGTAGGGCAAGCCCTTTATTCAACCATTCCTGCAGCAAGTTGACCCCTCCTCCTTCGGGCAGTCTCTGTTGGAACTCAGTTTCCTCTTCTACTTATGTTAGTTTAGTAGCAAAACCTCTAACGGTCAGTGATCAACTTTTTAGAAAGAGGGATTCACTTTATGTCCTGTAAATGAAGGCCTTTTCCTCCTGGCCTGGCTGTGACTACTTCTTTATTGATTCATCTTTCTAGGTTCAGCCTTAGATTCAATCCCGCTGATTGATCTTTCTCCTTAGCTTATTAGCTTAGCCCCGCTAATCCTCCCTTGAGTGAGATCATATTCTCTCAGAATAATCCTTTACATCCTCTTTCCTGAAGCACGGTCTTTTCCTCAGGTAATCAATCCTCCTTTAGGGCGGAATGACTCTCTCTCTCGTCCAGTTGGTAAGGAGAGCAGGCTGTCTTCCCATTCCCCTATCATCTTAGTCAGCGGAGATGCTTTCGATTCCATCCTAGCTGTCCAATCGGCTAAGTCTGATAATGGAAAGATAGTCCATTCCGTGTGTCGGAAGATCCGCTTGAAGGCTAATTCTAATTAAGAGGGTAATCGGAAGATTGTATGGTGCTCTTCTCATAAGAGAAGAAGACGATTATCCATAAACCTTAGCTATCTTCTTTTCCTCTTCCTTGGCCCAAGCCTTCCATTAACAGAAAAGGGGAAGGTATAGCGGCACGTATGCTTTACCATAGGATCCGGGAAAGGCAGGTAGAACAGATTCGTCCGGTGGGGCTCAAGGGTTTAGCGATGAAGAGTGCCAAGCAAAAGGTCAATACCGGTACGCCGATAAAAGAAGTCCAGTGGCAAGGCCCTTTCAGCCAAGCTAGCGTGCTGAACAGAAAGTCGTAGAGTGATCACAGCTTCTTCTTGAGCAATTCGTGTGACAACATCAGGATCTCGTCGAAAGACCTCCTCCGCCTATCCCTCCCGCAAGAGAGGACTCGTTATGGCGCACCTCTTTTTAGCAGTCTCGTCAATAATAGAAGATTGCCCCTCCCTTCTTATTGATTTGATAAAGGGCTTTGTCCACTCCCTCTCTTCTTAGCCGAGCGGAGTGACGGTTTAGGCTTTAGATGCCACTGCGAAAGACTCTAGAGATCCACTCTCACAGCGTATACGCGACATCCCTATGTATACACAATCCTTTCAAGCAGCTAGGACAGCTAGCAAGCAAGTTATCTGTTCGCGGACAAGCTCTCTGGATGACAAAAAACATGCTCTTTCATGCGGAAAAAACACGGTCTTTCGTGGAAGTTGGTCGATTTGAAGTCGCTTTATGAGTGAAAATGGGTCGATGACGAAAAAGACGGGGAAAATGAAACTTTTTTTATTTGAACGAGAACTTTGCCATTCCCGCCTACTCTTCCAAATCCACTAATTAATTGATTATTAATGGGATTTGCTGCATCTTCCTCTACGATTGATATCAAGTAGGTGTAGTTCTGAAGGGCACCCTCTTTCAATGGAAACTAGCATTCAAGTTCACTTACCAATCATCATAGGCGCTGTAAGCCTAGCCGGTCTTGTTTGCGTATCAGCTCAAGCAGTTTCCGCTGCTGGGTGAATATCCCTTGCTATTGAATCTGCTCCTGTTATATCATCTATAGAAGAAGCTGGTATAGAATAGGCTTTTTTCCTTTCGCTTCATCATAAGCTGTCACTGAAGAGGCTGATGCCGCCAATCGGCTTTTCCTGAATGTTTACATTTTTGGGTTCACGAGTTTCGTTCCTCTCCTTACAGTCGAGCATCTTCGTTCCTCACGGGTGTGTTGTGAGGAATATTTTTCTTCCTCTTTGCTTTAGGGAAGGGTTTGTTTTGTTTGATCTTGGTGTAATAGACCCTAAGGTCACCCCTGATCATGATGTGGGGACTGAAGTCCGTCTTTCTTTTTGTTTTTGTGCCTGTTGTTTTCCAGGGAATGTGCCAGGTGTAGGACCATAAAAAATCGTAATCTCCTATACTCGGATTAAGGGATTCACTTCAATTGCAAAAGTGGTCTAGACTAGTCTAGCGGTCTATTACCGCTTTCCATTAGCAGTCTCAGTTTTCCAGTAGTCCAATCTGTCCATTACGTAAACATTTTTTAAGGATTCTAATCTTTCTAATCCGTCCTAGCTTTCAATTCGTTCTATCATTGGAAGTCTTATCAAGCGAAGGGACATTGCTTACAACTCAAAAGGACGGGATGTTAATATGTTAGGCTAAGGCACCTCTCATCACAGCACGTCGAAAGCATGCCATCAAATTCATTATTTAAAGCCTTAGAGCAGTAGCACGCACAGGGATAGAAAACCTTCTGATCCCAAGGAATGCGCGTCTGGTGGTATCGAGAGAAAGGTTGCATTTAGGAGTGATTTCTCTCCATAACTAGAAATATCATAAGAGAAGAAAGAGCTAGTAAAGTCAAATAGTACGCCCGGTTCACCAGGTTCTACCACTGCAGGTCCCAATCCATAGCATAGTAAGGCTTTGATCCGAAACGCTAGCTATATGGTTAACACAACACATGCAATTCGAACGAAGTTTTCTCGGAGAGATTTGAAAGTCACTCAGTTGGGTTCCATGCCCGCTAGTCCCATGCATCCTTTCAATTTGTTGGTCAACAACCAACCACAACTCAATAGAATGAATTCGTCAAGACTCCTACATGAAGGGACTCTCTTTCTGTCCGGAGGGAATCCTTTTTTCTCAATCAATCATGCCTCAACTGGATAAATTCACTTATTTAACACAATTTTTCTGGTCATGCCTTTTCCTCTTTACTTTCTATATTCCCATATGCAATGATGGAGATGGAGTACTTGGGATCAGCAGAATTCTAAAACTACGGAACCAATTGGTTTCAAACCGGGGGAACAAAATCCGGAGCAACGACCCCAACAGTTTGGAAGATATCTTGAGAAAAGGTTTTGGCACCGGTGTATCCTATATGTACTCTAGTTTATTCGAAGTATCCCAATGGTGTAACGCCGTCGACTTATTGGGAAAAAGGAGGAAAATCACTTTTCTCTCTTGTTTCGGAGAAATAAGTTGCTTACGAGGAATGGAAAGAAACATCTTATATTTGATCTCGAAGTCCTTATATGGCGCTTCTTCTTCAAATCCTGGATGGAGGATCACTTGTAGGAATGACATAATGCTAATCCATGTTCCACACGGCCAAGGAAGAATAAAAAAATAATAAAGGTATTGCTTATATTAGAATAGTTGCTCGTTCGTTCATAAATTCACTCGACCACTTTTTAGTCTTGCTACACGACACGAGTCTAGGGTGAAGTTGAAGCAGACACGGTCAAGTAAAGTCGACTTCACAAGTGATTCAACATACCATATATATGGATGGATGGAAATAAAAAAGGAGAGAAGGGTCTCGCCCAGGTGGCTCCCGCAAGGTAACGACTTCAAACTAAAACAAAGAACGTTCTTCTCCAAGGCATGAGTCAAAGAAAATGCTGTATGTATTGCAAGACCCGTCGATAAGCTAAGGCTACGACATGAAGGAAGGCCAGAAGAACTAAAGAACCACGCCCACCAGAGCTAAAGGAGACCGAAGGGACTTGCGGGAGGTGAAGGTCGCTGGCTTGCCCGTGGGCCGTGGTATCTGACGGGACATTGGCCTCCCTCCCGCTACGGCTCGCTGTTCCTTTAGCTATAGGCGTGTCCAATCCGAGAATAGTCCGTTCCACATAGTGCAAGGAAGCTCGGTGGGGTAAATTAAATAGGAACTACAAGGGGTTCGATTCCCGTTATACGCGATGTGGCGATAGTACTGTTTTTTTCCTGGACGGAGATGAACCTATCTTTTTTTTCATTCCGCTATCTCACAATTCTTCTCCAGTTAAATCTTTATTTGTCTTTATCCGGAGTAAGA